CGAAATAAATCTAGGGCCCTAGATCCATGAAATAAAACAAATATAGAAGTATAGTCCCACTTAAATTTTATTATTAAATACAACCAAGAAGTGTTAGCAAGACATGATCCGAAATCCATTTCATTTAGTTGAGTTTAGACCCTGGCCTTTAGTAGGATCAATAGGAGCTTTTTGTTTAACTGTTGGTCTAGCTAGCTGGTTTCATGGATATTCTTTTTATCTTTATACTTTAGGATTATTAATTATTTTAATTACGATGCTTCAATGATGACGAGATGTAATTCGAGAAGGAACTTTTCAAGGCTATCATACCTGGAAAGTAAACCAGGGATTACGGTGAGGGATAATTTTGTTTATTACCTCAGAAGTTTTGTTTTTTTTTGCTTTCTTTTGAGCTTATTTTCACTCTAGCCTAGCCCCTTCCCCAGAAATTGGAATAAATTGACCCCCAACGGGTATTCAACCTTTAAATCCATTTCAGGTCCCTTTATTAAATACTGCCGTTCTTTTAGCTTCCGGAGTCAGAGTAACTTGAGCACATCACAGATTGCTTCAAGGAAATTGAAAGAATACCAATTACGCCTTGGGAGTCACAATCATTTTAGGAATTTATTTCACGTTTCTCCAGGGAATAGAATACCTAGAAACTTCATTTACAATTGCTGATAGTTGCTACGGATCTACTTTCTTTGTAGCTACAGGATTCCATGGACTTCATGTTTTAATTGGAAGAAGATTCTTGTTAGTCACTTTGATACGAAACATTTTATACCACTTTTCTGCAAATCATCACTTTGGTTTCGAAGCAGCTGCTTGATATTGACATTTCGTGGATGTAGTTTGACTTTTCTTGTATATTTCGATTTACTGATGGGGTTCATAAAACTAAGGCTCTGCTCTGAGTAACCTAAATAAGGTACTAAACTTTTAATTTAGCTATGATAAAATTATCCTCAGGGGAAGTACTTTAAATAAAAGATTTGATTTGCAATTAGAAAATGAGTTATGTATACTCCTTTCCCATTATTTGTTTTAACTAGTCTTAACCTACTGTACATATGATTTCGGCTCATAGAACAAACAAATAAAATTGTTTTAAGATTTCAACATTGAATAGAAGCTCTAGAAGCAGTTAGCTGTTAACTAAAAAGGGATAAAATTTTTATCTATTCAGACATTATGCCGGAGAATAACGGGCTACATTGATGTTGTAGAACAGAAGAGGCTAATCTTTAATGTCTAGTGAAGTTATTAACTAGCTTTCTTTTATTTAATCTTAGACTTTGTGTTTTTCTTTCAATATTAGCTATTTTTATTACTAAAAAAAAAGAAGAGAGTCGAGAAAAAAGCTCTCCATTTGAATGTGGGTTCGATCCAAAAAGAAACTCTCGTCTTCCCTTTTCTATGCGGTTTTTTTTAATCACTGTCATTTTCTTGATTTTTGATGTTGAGATTGTTCTCCTTCTTCCTTATCTAATTTCTAACAATTCTAGGGCTGATGTCTTTTCTTTAACAACAGCTGTTTTTGTCATCTTGGTACTATTATTAGGAACTCTTCATGAGTGGTCCCAAGGAAGTTTAAAGTGAACTACAAGTTAAGAATAGTCTGGGACAAGCCGTAGCTGCTAACTATGACTTAAGTGGTTCGATTCCATTTTGTTTTTTAGCTTGCTCAATTTTCCTTTTGTCACAATATTTCTATTTATTATGATTTTTAGAAGAATCTTATCTTTGTCTTCTTCTCACTGGTTTGGGGCTTGGTTGGGATTAGAAGTAAATTTAATAAGTTTTGTTCCAATAATGGTACAGAAAGGGTCAATGGAGGAAGTAGAATCAGCAACTAAATATTTTTTAGTTCAAGCAGTAGCTTCTGCTTCATTATTACTATTAGCTTCTATTATTTTTTGAGAGGAAGGAAACTGGAGAATAATAACAAGTGGTATTTTTAGAAGGTCTCTTCTCATAATAACTTTATTTTTAAAAATAGGAGTAGCTCCTTTTCACTTTTGATTGCCGAGTGTTATTAGTGGACTTTCTTGAACGTCCAATTCTCTTTTAATGACTTGGCAAAAAGTCGCACCTCTTTTTTTCATTTGCTTTTTTTTTTACGTATCTTCAAGTCAAATTATGGCTTTAGCCGCCATATCTAGACTCTTCGGGGGAATTGGTGGATTAAACCAAGTTTCTATTCGAGGACTTTTAGCTTATTCTTCAATTCTTCATAATGGTTGAATAATTTCTGCAACTTTAGTTAGGAGAGAATTAACTTTTATTTACTTACTTTTATATTGTCTTATCTTATTTTCGGGTCTTGCTTTATTTTTGACTCAGGAAATCAAAAGTAATAAACAATTTCTTAGGGTTTTCTTATGGAATAGATTTTCTCGAAATTATCTTAGGATAACATTTCTTTCTTTAGGGGGAATACCTCCTTTATTAGGCTTTTTTTCTAAATGGTTAATTATCAGAAAATTAATTACCATAAAGATTCTTTTTCTTCCTTTTATTTTAATTCTTGGCTCAATAATCAGGCTGTATTACTATTTAGTTTTAAGATTTTCTATTATTTTGAGATATTCTTTGTCTTGAAAAAGAATAGAAATAAAGGGATTTTTTTATTTAAGAATACTAATGGTTTTTAATCTTAGGGGAAGATTTTTCATACATTACTTAAGTACTTATATTTAACTAACTTAATATGCGATGATTTTTTTCTACTAATCATAAGGATATTGGAACTCTCTATATTTTATTTGGAATTTGATCGGGGTTGGTTGGAACTGCATTAAGACTTCTAATTCGAGCTGAGTTGGGACAACCGGGTGCGCTACTTGGTGATGATCAACTTTATAATGTTATTGTTACAGCACATGCTTTCGTAATGATCTTTTTCTTGGTCATGCCAATAATAATTGGAGGATTTGGAAATTGATTAGTTCCTCTTATGCTAGGAGCTCCTGATATGGCTTTTCCTCGACTGAATAATATGAGATTCTGACTGCTTCCTCCTGCTTTATGCTTGTTATTGGGGTCGGCTGCGGTAGAAAGAGGAGTAGGGACGGGATGAACGGTTTATCCTCCTTTAGCTAGAAATATTGCTCATGCCGGAGGGTCAGTAGATTTAGCTATTTTTTCCCTTCACTTAGCAGGAGTTTCTTCAATTTTAGGAGCTGTCAACTTTATTACCACGGTATTCAACATGCGATGGAAAGGAATACAAATAGAACGTCTACCTTTATTTGTTTGATCTGTTAAGATTACAGCAATTCTTTTACTTTTATCACTTCCCGTGCTTGCAGGGGGTATTACGATATTACTTACAGATCGAAATTTCAATACAGCTTTTTTTGACCCAGCTGGTGGGGGAGACCCAATTTTATACCAACATTTGTTTTGATTTTTTGGTCATCCTGAAGTATATATTCTAATTCTACCTGGTTTTGGAATAATTTCACATATTGTAATACACTACACTTCAAAGAAAGAAACGTTTGGAACTTTAGGAATAATTTATGCTATATTAGCTATTGGACTTTTAGGATTTATCGTCTGAGCTCATCATATGTTTGTAGTAGGCATGGACGTTGATACTCGCGCTTATTTTACTGCAGCCACTATAATCATTGCAGTGCCAACTGGAATTAAGATCTTTAGATGATTAGCAACGGTCCACGGATCTCGTGTAAAATACGAAAGTCCTATATTATGAGCTTTAGGCTTTATTTTTTTATTCACTGTAGGAGGACTAACAGGAATCGTTCTATCCAATTCTTCCTTAGACATTATACTTCACGATAGCTATTATGTTGTTGCACATTTTCATTATGTTTTGTCAATAGGAGCTGTATTTGCTTTATTTGGGGCCTTTAATTATTGATATCCTTTAATTACTGGCTTAACTCTTCACGATCGGTGAACAAAATCCCATTTTTTTATTATATTTATTGGAGTGAACCTAACCTTTTTTCCTCAGCATTTTTTAGGATTAAGAGGAATACCACGGCGATATTCAGACTACCCCGATGCTTATACTAAATGAAATGTTGTTTCTTCTATCGGATCACTAATTTCTTTTGTTGCAGTTTTATTCTTTATATTCATTGTATGAGAAAGACTTATCTCACAACGTGGGTTAATCTGAAGAAGCCATTTGTCATCCGCCTTAGAATGAGATAATTTGGTCCCGCTAGATTTCCATGGAAGCGAAGAGACTGGAGCAATTATAACTTAATTTAGATATGGCTTTTTGAGGACAATGAGGATTCCAAGACGCAGCTTCTCCAATAATAGAACAGCTTATTTTTTTTCATGATCACGCAATATTGGTTTTAATTATGATTATTAGACTGCTTTTATATGCAGCCATTTCATTGACAATAAATAAAATAACTTCCCGTTTTACTTTAGAAAGCCAGGGAATTGAAACTATTTGGACTATTCTCCCAGCAATCATTCTAATTTTCTTAGCCTTTCCCTCCCTTCGATTACTTTACCTTTTAGATGAAATCGAATCTCCCGTTCTAACATTAAAGGCTATTGGTCACCAATGATACTGAAGCTACGAATATTCAGACTTTTTAACAGTTGAGTTTGATTCTTATATACTCCCTACTGAAGAACTAACTAGAGGTGATTATCGACTTTTAGAAGTCGACCACCGAAGAGTTGTGCCTATAAATTCTAAGGTTCGAATTTTAGTGACTGCGGCGGATGTCTTGCACTCATGAACTGTACCTTCGATGGGAGTTAAGGCAGATGCTGTTCCAGGACGACTTAATCAATTAAGATTTACTTCTAAGATACCAGGAGTTTTTTATGGGCAATGCTCTGAAATTTGTGGAGCTAATCATTCCTTTATACCGATTGTTTTAGAAGTTGTAGATACCCACTCTTTTATTAATTGAGTGTTAAGATTTACTGAAAATTAAGAAATTAGTTAAATTTATAATAAAGGCTTGTCAAGCCTTAGTTACTGTTGTCTTACAGTATTTCTTTATGCCTCAACTAGCCCCTTTAAACTGGATTTTACTTATATCTTTTTTCTGAATCTTAACTTTATGTATTATCATTTCAGTTTGATGAATAAAAAAAAAAGACTATCCTATTAAATTAATAAAAAAGCATTTGAAAAGCAAAAATAAAAATTGAACTTGATAGTTTATTATTCCTAAAATGTTATTAGATATTTTTTCTAGATTTGATGAACAAAATTTTACTCTTTTTTCTAAGATTCCTTTAATTTGGTTGATGGGAAGATTACCACTTTATTATATTCAAAGGACGTTCTGAATTAGATTTTCCCGATGATACGCTCTAGTTATTAAACTTAAAAGATTTATAATTACTCAAGCTTCTCGGACAAAAGGCAGGGACATTGGCGGATTTAATAATATCATTATTTCTATCTTTTTGATATTAGTTATTAGAAATTTACTAGGCCTTTCTCCATATGTTTTTAGAACAACAAGTCATCTTGTTTTTTCTTTTGTTTTTGGCCTACCGCTATGATTAACCTTGGTTTTGTCTGGCTTATTTTTTAATCCAAAAGCAATAATTTCCCATTTCCTTCCTAGAGGAGCCCCTAGAGCACTTAACCCTTTTTTAGTGTTAGTTGAAACCGTAAGGATTAATGTTCGACCAATTACTTTATCTATTCGTTTAACTGCCAATATAAGAGCTGGACATATTATTTTAGGTCTAATTGGAGCCTATTTAAGAACTGGAATTTTTTTTTACTCTAGAGTCATTATTTTTATCTTAACGTTAGTTGAAATTTTCTATTTTATCTTTGAGGTTGGAGTTAGAATGATCCAAGCTTATATTTTCTCTCTTTTAATTACCCTTTATTCAGACGACCACCCCAATTAAATAAAATTCTACATATCTTATTCTATAATATTGTACCAGTATAATGAAAGATTCACACTGGATCTCAAAAGTGGATAGAATTATAAATAATACCTTAGCAACTTCACCGCTATGCTCTTGTTAAGCTATATATCCAACTAAGCAAGAAAAAGAATAAAGGAAAACTTCCTAAAACTAAAATACTTAATCTAATAATAAAGTTAAATAAATTTCCCTGATTTTTCTGATTAATTATAGAAAGCCACTTCAAAAAACTAAAAATGCCTTCTCCCCCTAAGACTTCAAGTCATCCAGCATCTATAATCTTGTAAACTATAAATCCCCTTTTTATTAAAGGAAAACTAGCAAAATTATTTCTTAACAAAGAAAGAAACCATATATAGGAAAAAAAGTCGCTAATAGCACTTTTCTTTTTAAAACTAGGACTTCTAAAAATTAGTCTTCTTATAATTCCTGCAAAACCTGTTAGAACTAAAATAGCGACTTTATCAAACGAATTAAGGAAGGGAGTAAAGTTAGGTCTAAGTATTAATCAAGAAAGCCTAGCACCTCCAATAATTGCTCCTCCAGTTAATAACACAATAGGAATTAAAACATAAGTATCTTCCTCTCTAACAGAAATAAAAGAGCTTTGAGATATAGAATTTCAAAAAACAAAGATAGATAGCCGAACTGAATATGTCACTGTTAAAAAAGTTGCCAAAAATACTATTAAACCACTAAAAATATTTATCTGATTAAAAATTATTATCTCAATAATGAAATCTTTAGAATAGAACCCTGCAAAAAAAGGAATTCCACACAAAGCTAAGTTGGCAACATTGAAACATATTCTAGTTACAGGGAGGTATTTCCATAATTGACCTATTTTACGAATATCTTGGTTATTTTCATGAACATGGATAATCCCCCCAGCACACAAAAATAGCAAAGCCTTAAATAAAGCATGAGTAAAAAGATGAATTAAAGCTAATTGAGGACACCCAATTCCAATTCTTATCATCATTACTCCAAGCTGCCTTAAGGTCGATAAAGCAATGATTTTTTTTAAATCCGTTTCAAAGTTTGCAGCAATTCCCGCTAACAATATAGTAGAAACGGAAATAAACAATAACATGGGCCTAAAAACAGAGAGTTTATCTAAAAATGGAAAAAATCGGATTAAAAGAAAAACCCCTGCTGTAACTAAAGTAGAAGAATGCACTAAAGCAGAGACAGGAGTAGGAGCAGCCATGGCTGCTGGTAATCATCTACAAAAAGGAACTTGAGCACTTTTGGTTATCCCAGCCAAAAGAATCATCACAACTACCATGCTTTCTATTTCAAATCTTCAAAGAAAGAATCTATCTCAATGGCCTCCCCTAAATATCCAACCGATCCCTATTAAAATCCCCACATCACCAATCCGATTTATAAAAGCTGTTATTAATCCTGCACCGAGAGATTTTGGATTTTGATAATACACTACTAAACAAAAGGACACAAGTCCTAACCCGTCTCATCCCAATAACAAAGAGACCAAGTTAGGAATAAAAATTAAAAAATTTATAGATAAAACGAATAATATAACAATCCAAATAAATCGAGACAAAAAGGGGTCTTTAGATATATAACTTTTGGAAAAAAACATTACACACCCAGAAATGAAACAAACAAGTAATCTGAATAAAACTCTTCTTCAATCTAAAATAATAGGAAAGTTCATAAAAATAGAATTTAACTCAAAAAAAGTAATTTGAATTAAAATTCTTTTATGAAAATACACTAAAAATCCTGCAATATTAATCATCAAGGTTACATAAAAAAAGAGAAATCGAGAAGCAAATAGTCTTCTATTAATATTAAATTTCATCTTGTTAACTAAGAATTTCATCTCTTCTTTAGAATCACAATCTAATATTTTCATAAACTAAGCTAACAAAAAAATAAACCTCCAATTAACAAAGTCAATTGAGCGGGAATTCAATGCATAAAAATAATAAGATAGCTCACTACACCCACCCCATTAAAAGGATTAACAAAAGTAGAGGATTCCCCATGCTGAGTTCTAGTATATAAAAATAATCTATAGACGGCTACTAAAAATCTTAAAAACGCTAAAGGGAGAAAAAATAAACAAGAAACCCTCAAGACTCTAATAATTATTAAAATCTCTCTTAATAAGTTTAGAGAAGGCGGGGCTGCCATATTTACACAACATAGTAAAAATAAAGAAAGTCTAAGTATGGGCAGAACGCAAAGAAATCCTTTACAGACAGTAATCCTTCGAGATCTTCTCTTAGAATAAAAAAGATTAGCTAAAAAAAAAAGACCAGATGACGAAAAAGCATGACCGATCATTATCATGACACTTCCACAAAATCCTCAAGAAGTTCCTCTTAATATCCCTCCAGCTATTAGTCCTATATGTCCAACTGAAGAGTAAGCAATCAATCTTTTTATATCTACTTGACGTATACAAACCAATCTTCTTAAAACACCACCGACCAGACTAATAACCAAAAAAACCTGTCCAAAAATTATCTTGACTCTAGAAAAAGATAAAATCACCCGTAACAATCCATACCCGCCTAGTTTAAGCAAAAGAGCCGCCAAAATCATAGAACCAGCCACAGGAGCTTCGACATGCGCCTTAGGTAGTCACAAGTGAACAATGAATAGAGGTAACTTAACAAAAAAAACCAATAATAAAAAAAACCATCATAGAGAAACCATAAAACCTCTCATAAAAAAAGGAGCTTTTCACTTCACTAACAAAGACAAAATTCCATTAACTTTTAATAAAAAAACCAAATTAAGTAAAAAAGGAAGTGCACCGACAATAGTGTAAATTGTTATATATATCCCTGCTTGCAAACGCTCTGGCTGATACCCCCAAATCAAAATCAACAAAAGAGTTGGAATTAACGAGCCCTCAAAAAAAATATAAAATAAAATAAAATTCGTTTGCAAAAAAACCATTATGATTATAAAATTTAAAACAACAATACACCCTAAAAACCCTCGAATATTAAAGTTAATAAACATAACTCTATTTCTTCTTAAAACTATTAAAGACGAAATTCAACAACTCAGTAAAATTAAGCTAACAGATAAAGAATCCCTAAAAAACCCTAAAAAAACATTTGGAATTCCAAAAAAAGAATAAAAATAAAATAACACAAATAAATATATACATAGCAATCTCCAAACTCTATAATACCAAGCTCATTTTTTTCTTCCTGAAAAAACCAAAATCAAAAAGGATAAAACTAGGGAAGCTAACACTTATGAGTTGATAAGCACAAGACGTAATCACTTCCATGCCTTCGAATAAATACCACTAATAATCTTAAACCCATTGCAGCTTCAGAAGCTGCAAAAGCCAAAAATACAAACACAACCAAACCTTCTTCTCTTGCCCCAATGGTAGAAACCAAAATTACAAGAAAAACAGATAACATTAATATTTCCAAAGACAATAAAGAATTAAGCAAATGTTTCCGCTGTAAACAAAAAATTAATAGAGAAAGAACGCTGATAATTACTCCAACACTAAACATAGAACTTACAACTCTTATCATATCACTGCTAGAAAAGCTTTGTTTTAAGCGTTGGTCTTGTAAACCAAAGAAGAATAACCATTTCTTCTAGCAAACTACTAAGTGATTTGAACACTTCTTTCATGCTTTCAAAACATTTTTTCCCAAGAAAGTAGTAAATTATCTTTTTCTTAAGAAAAAGTCACTAACTTTTTGCAATAAAGGATTAATAATAAAGAAAGAAAAATAAAGTAAAGTGAAAATCTGCCCTATAAGGATAAAGGGTTCTTCTACAGGCTGTCTTCCAATTCATGTTAATAGAAAAAAAACAGATACAAAAAACCAAAATCTAATTTGACTCAAAAAATAAAACCTCATTGAACGAAAACTCCCTAAGTGAAGTAAAGGAACAAAAAAAAGCACAACAATAGACATTAGTAATCCCGCTACACCTCCTAATTTGTTAGGGATAGAACGCAAAATCGCATAAGCAAAAAGAAAATACCATTCTGGCTGAATATGCACAGGAGTCACAAGAGGGTTAGCCGGAATAAAATTTTCTGGGTCTGTAAGAAGATTCGGCTCAAGTAAGACTAACATAATAAGAAAAAATATCAATAAGACAAATCCAACCAAGTCTTTCAATAAATAATAAGAATGTAAACTAACTTTCTCTATATCCCTATTTAGTCCTAAAGGGTTGTTTGAACCCCTTTCATGTAGAAACACTAAATGCAAAACACTAAAGAATATAATAATAAAAGGAACTAAATAATGAAATGTAAAAAATCGGGTCAAAGTAGCATTATCAACAGCAAATCCTCCCCAAATTCACTGAACAACTTCCACACCAATATAAGGCACAGCAGACACCAAATTAGTAATTACAGTTGCCCCCCAAAAAGATATTTGTCCCCAAGGTAAAACATATCCAATAAAAGCGGCTCCTATTGTTAGAAAAAAAAGCAGCACACCTAAATTTCACGTGTGAACATTAACATAAGACCCATAATAAATACCCCGAGCAATATGAAAATAGATACAAATAAAAAACCAAGAGGCTCCGTTAGCATGAGCACTCCGAATAACCCATCCAAAATTTACATCACGACTAATATGAGCAACAGAAGAAAATGCTAAGTCTGTTCTAGTAGCATAATGTATAGCTAAAAATAGACCAGTAAGGATTTGTAAAACTAAACATAAACCTAACAAAGATCCGAAATTTCACCAAATAGAAAGATTAGGGGGAGAAGGCAAATCAACTAGAGAACCATTGACGATTTTTAAAAGAGGATGTGAAGACCGCAAAGGTTTAAGCATAATAACTTTAGTTATGTTAACTAAAAGGACGCAAAGCTCCCTTCTTTTTATAACAAATCTTAACAACACATAACAAAACAAACAATAAAACCAAAACTAGCCTCACTGTAGTTAAAAATCCAAAAAAAGAATATAAAGACATTCCCTGCTCATGATATACTCTTACTCCTCCTCTCCTCAAAAAAGACTCTCCAACTCGAGAAGAAACTCTAATAGCATCTCTTCCTATAAATAACCTTAACCAAAAAAAATAAACCAAAAAGAAAACAAACTTTAACTGACCTTTTTTAAAAACCAAATTCGGCGTCAAAGCTGTAACATAAGCAAACATTACTAATAATCCTCCGACATAAATCAAAAATAAAATAAATCCAAATCAACTCTCTGTTTGAAAAAAAATAGTAACTCTAATAACCATCCTATTAACCAATACCAGCCTTCCCATGGACAAAGGCTGAGAAACTAAGAGTAAAATAAATCTTATAGTTAAAACTAAAGAAAACAAAGAAATTATAATCATAGCCAGATAATAGTTTAAACAAAAACTTTGGCATTGGAAGCTAAAAATCAAAATTCCATTTGTTATCTGATACCCAAAATAACTCTTAGAAATTTAAAAGAAACTCCCCAAACCAAAATTAATAAAGAAACGGGAAGTAATCTAAGCCAAGTCAACCTCATTAAAAGATCATAACGAAGCCGAGGAAAAGTCCCTCGAACTCAAATAAAAAAGAATCTTACTATTACTCTCCTCAATCAAAAAAAAACAGAACCAAAAAGATCTCTATCTATTCCCCCAAAAAATAAAACACAAGTCACCATCCTTATAAATAAAATGCTTGCATATTCAGCAAGAAAAATTAAAGCAAACAATCCCCCGCCATATTCAATATTAAATCCAGAGACTAGTTCCGACTCTCCTTCTGCAAAATCAAAAGGAGCTCGGTTAGTTTCCGCCACACAAACTAAAAGCCACATAAAGAAAACAGGCAACAACAATACTATATTTCAAAATCGATTTTGAAATATAACAATCCTTCCAAAATCAAGCTTTCCCCTTAAACAAATCACAGACAACAAAAGCAAAAATAACCTAACCTCATAAGAAATGGTTTGAGCCACCGCACGCAAAGCCCCCAATAAAGAATACTTAGAATTAGAAGCCCATCCCCTGATCATTGTTCCGTAGACATTCAAAGCAGAGATACACAAAAAAAACATAATAGCCAATCTTATATATCAAATCTCAAACCCCCTTCAATACAAAGATCAAAGACAAAGAGACAAAATCAACCTTAACCCAGGAGCAAAATAATAAGGACCTTTATTTGAAGCATTTACCCCTCTCTCTTCTTTCATAAATAACTTTAAAGCATCTGCCAAAGGCTGAATCACTCCTAAATAACCCACTTTATTCGGTCCTTTTCGTACCTGAATATAACCCAACCCTTTCCGCTCAAAAAGAGTAAAAAAAGCCACACTCAGCAAAATACACACATAACAAATAACCATTCACAAAAGACTTACCTTCACAACCAAGAGGATATCAAAATCCATTTATAGAACTTAACTCTACTGCACTACTCTGCCATCTTGATAATCAAATGATGGGCTTTAACCTTCATATAATAGTTCTAAACTATTTGCACAATCTTTGCTAATTTGACAACAATAAAAAAATTTCACCAATTTAATCCTTTCGTACTAAAATCGGTACCATTAAACAATCGAAGATAGAAACCAACCTGGCTCACGCCGGTTTGAACTCAGATCATGTGGAAATTTAAAGGTCGAACAGACCCCCTACTTAAATAAGCCTCTGCACCTATTAGGATCTCCAATCCAACATCGAGGTCGCAATCTTTCTCTTCAATTCGAACTCTCCAAAAAAATAACGCTGTTATCCCTGCGGTAACTTATCTTAATTCATTACAACTCTAATGGATCGTTTCAACCAATTAGTTTTATTAACTCAAAGAAGCTTTTTATGTTCTTTTGTCACCCCAACAAAAAAGAATCCCAAAGAACCTTTACTCTATTAAGAAAATATTTTGAGAATACTTTAAAGTTCGACAGGGTCTTTTCGTCTTTCGATTTCACTCAGGCTTCTTCACCTAAAAATTAAATTTTAGCTAATAAAAAAGAGACAGTTGGACCACGTCAAACCATTCATTCCAGCCTCCATTTAAAAGACAAATGATTATGCTACCTTTGCACAGTCAGGGTACTGCGGCCGTTAAAACACTCACCGGGCAGGTACGACTCTTTACTTCGTTTCTACAAAGAGCGATGTTTTTGATAAACAGGCGAAGTCCTAATTTGCCGAGTTCCTTTTCTCCATTTATATAACCTTTCCCAATTTCCAAGTCACTCCTATCTAAAATCAGAAACAGTAAAATAAACAAATACTAATCTTAGCATAAACATCAGTTCTTATTTAATTCTAAACCGAGAAGAAATAAAATAGAAAACCCAATCAATATAATTTATTACTAAACAATTTGTTATAAAACCATAAAAATGATAGAAACTACTAAACCCACATAATATCTTCTAACCAGAAAAATTTTCCTTCTACTTTCTAGCTCAACCTAAAAAATATAAACTTACAATCCTAACCAAATAAAAAACAAAAGTAGTTCAGCCTCTTGCAATTAACACTAAAATGTTTTTCTTTCTTAACTAGCTATCAGAAAACCCGTTAGCATTTCACTTCCATAACCAAATCTAAACTCAATTTTGCAACATTAAATCTTCCTGTTTAGTTATAACTCTTTCTCTTTCTAGTCAAGACTATACTATCTTCACATCTCGTTAAGCCATAATGCAAAAGGTACTAGATCTCATCTATACTATTAAATAAGCCAAACTTCCTTCGCAGTACTATCAATAAACAAAACTCTTCATTTAAAGTTACTAATCAAAAAAACCTTTATTATTTTTCCATTTAAACAGATTTTTAAATCTAAATTTTAAGGTAGGTCAAATGAACCTTCTTTTTAGTGTAAATAAAAAGCATTTATTCTTATGCTATACCTTAAGGAACAGCTTCAGCTACCCCTACTATGTTACGACTTATCCCTTATTCCTAAGAAAGCGACGGGCGATATGTACATGCCCTAGAGCTCTGTTCATATTTTAGTTCTAACAAAACATTACTTCCAAGTCCTTCTATCATTCTACATTTCAGTAAAATTACAGATCTCTCAATCAAAATCGTAACCCATTTCTGCTTTCTCATCAGCTGCACTTTGACCTGACATCAAAACCTTAAGATTTTCTAGTTTACTATTCTAGCCTAAAGCGTAAACTGACGACGGCAGTATACAAACCAATTTTTCTAAATAAAGAAAGTAAGGTAAAACGCGGAATATCGATTTAAAGAACAGGTTCCCCTGGATAGAAACTAAAGCACCGCCAAATCCTTTGGATTTCAAGCTATAGCTCATAGTACCCTGGTAAATAATTTAAACTTCTAATAATGGGGTATCTAATCCCAGTTTTAATTAAAAGTTTCATAGACTCTACACATAGTTACTCTAAGTTTTCATCAGTATATTAAAATTTTACCTCTCTACAAAACAAAAAATAACTTTATTAATATAACTATTTTTACCGCCTAACACTTGACTAAAGCCCATTGTTTAACCGCAGTTGCTGGCACAAATTTAACTACCCTTAAAAACTATCTCTAAAACTAAATCTCTTTTTTCTATTAAAATCCTACACTGATGTTGTAAATATTTTCGTTATCAACTCATCTGATAAAACAAACCAATCAACCCTTCTTTCCTATCTAAGGAAAAAGATGATGGGCACCATTTACAGACTCGACAAAACTATCATGTGTTAACACTAGTCACAGCCAAGCCCAAACCAAAATCAAATTTTTAACAAGAGAGAAAATCTCATATTTGAGGTATGAGCCCAATAGCTTATCTTAGCTTATCTTATTAGCTCTAAATAGATTTCAGCCGCCTGGCACCAACGAAACTGCAATTCGCTATTGTTTTTCAACTACAAAACCAGCAAGAGAAATACACACTCCATTAACAAAGCTACAATTTATCGCCTTCAATTTCAGCCATCTTGCCCAAAGTACAGAATTCATTTTTCTATTTTAGGTTTTGAAGACCTATAGTTTTAACTCTATTAACTTAGTACTCTTCACTTTAAAAAGAAAAATGTTCAATTTTTTCCTCAGGAATCAAAGTCCCGTGAGCTTATATACACCACTTTTTAATTTTAAAAGTAAACCATTTGCATAAACCCAGTTACTACTTTTAAATCTATTTTAATCCTGTTATTTGGAAAATAACTATACACTATTATACTTAAGTAGCTTTAATAATCGAGAAGGATATAATATCTATATGCTTATCGAATGAAAATCGAGGGTGCTCAACTACACCACAATCTCTAATACCTTTATGAACGCTTGTTAATTTCTGCTTTCTTTACACTGTTTGTCGTTTACTCTTTCTGTACGTTTGAATGGGTATTTTGTGTATGAATATTCTTTGGTGGGTGTAGTCTGCAGTTATTATATATATATGTAT